TATACTACTATTACTAAGTAAATAACACCAATAAAGTTAAATATTCTTAAACTTAAGAAAGATCTTAATGATCTCCCCTTAAATTTTGTAGAATCTAAATAAAAAGAATAAGTAAACTTTAAGTAGAAAACTAGGCTAATAACAGTTCCCAAGAGCGGTAAAACCAAAAATCTTATGGAAACTCTATCTCAAAGTGCAGCCTTAATAATTGATCATTTACCAATAAATATAATAAATGGTGGGAGGCCCCTTAAAGATAATAATCTTATTGACGAAGCTATTGCATTTCCTTCTCAAAGACAAAATATTCTTAGTCCTAGCACAACGCAATAGATTCCGAAGTAAATTCATAAACAACCACAAATAGCTCCAATAATTACTCATCCAGTGTGAGCTACAGAAGAAGCTCCAATTATTGCCCGAACAGAAGTTTGATTATTCCCAATCAAACCTCCAACTAACGCAGAAAGCCCACCTAAAACTAATGCTGATCTTTGGAAAAATGTATGTCTACCTAAAAAATTTGCCATTAATGCCAAAGGAGCCACCTTTTGAATTGAAAGTAATAAATAGCTCGGAACCCATTCTAGTCCTGCTAACACCCTTGGAACCCAAAAATGACCCGGAAAAACCCCAAGCTTAATACAAAGTCTAAGAAGGAACATTCTTTCAAAAATCTTTGAATCAGAAAGTCCTATATATATCACTATTCCTCTAATAAATAAAAAAGCTGAACCTAGTGCTTGTACACAAAAATACTTTAATCTAGATTCCTTATTAAGGGATATATATGAATTTCTTAGAAACAATAATGGAATTAATCCTAGAAATCTTAGTTCAATTCCTACCCAACAAATTACTCAATTAGAAGCTGAAATTCTTACTAGAGGTCCTAAAAATAAGAGACAAATAAACAAAACATTAGCAGAAGCCAAATGGTAGCGGGTTTATACCCATGCTTATTAACATCAATAATATCCGTTCTTCCGGCGGCTACCAAATCTTTTATCATTAAATCTTCTATGAAAAACACTAACCCGTTTGCATACTTTATGCAAAACCATCCTTTTCACTTAGTAGAATACAGTCCTTGACCACTTTTAAATTCTTTTGCTATTCTTTGTATACCTATTGGTTTAGTTTACCTTATCCGAAGAGGAACCAGCCTTCTTCTTATTCTTGGGACATTAAGTGTTGCAGTTATTTCTTTTCTTTGATGACGAGATGTTGTCCGAGAGTCTACTTTTCAAGGATTTCACAGATCTATAGTTGTTCAGGGACTAAAAGTAGGAGTACTTTTGTTTATTGTATCAGAAGTTTGTTTTTTCTTTGCCTTTTTTTGGGCTTATTTCCACAGAAGTTTAGCTCCTAGAATCGAAATTGGATCTTGCTGACCTCCTGTAGGAACTTCTACCTTAGATGCCTTCCAAGTACCTCTACTTAATACTTCTGTACTTCTTCTTTCAGGTGTAAGAATTACCTGAGCCCATCATAGTATCGAAGAAGGTGATCACAAATCAGCAATTCAAGGTTTAGCTTTAACTCTTGTACTCGGAATTTACTTTTTATGACTTCAATACGGTGAATATAGAGAAACAGCTTTTTCAATTGCTGATAGTATTTATGGATCATCCTTTTTTCTAGCTACTGGATTTCATGGAACTCACGTAGCAGTAGGAGCTACCTTCTTAACTGTTTGTTTAGCTCGACTGGTTTTTATACATTTCGATAAACGACATCACACAGGATTTCTTGCTGCTGCATGATACTGACATTTCGTTGATGTAGTCTGATTATTCTTATACGTCAGAATTTACTGATGAGGATCGTTCCGAGATAGCTTATTTAAAGCTTTGATTTTGTAATTCAAGGAAAGGGTTATCCTTCCCGGAAATAGAATACTATTATATTATATAATAAACAAACTACCTTTAAAAAGAATAGTTAATGGAATTATATGTGCCAGTAAACTTATAGACTCAAATCTTCGTAAAGGTCCACCAGCCGTAACATGTGAACTTCTTCTTCCATGGTTAATACTCCTATATGTGCCAGTAAACTTATAGACTCAAATCTTCGTAAAGGTCCACCAGCCGTAACATGTGAACTTCTTCTTCCATGGTTAATACTCCTATATAAATATATATTATAAGCAGCTCTAAAAAACACCATTAAACCTATTACAATTACTAATATAATATGTCCTCTCCATAGTCTTGGTACAATAAGCAACTCACCAACTAAATTTATTGTTGGAGGAGCTGCTATATTAATACAGCAAAACAAGAATCAAAAAAATGTTAAAGAAGGATACAATTGTAAAAACCCTTTTACATAAGGAATATTTCGTGTATGTGACTTTTCATAAGTAAAATAAGCTAAGCAAAATAATGCCGAAGATGATAGGCCATGAGCTACTATTGTGATAACGGCGCTAGAAACACCTCATGAGGTATCTAATAGTAATCCAGCCGACACAATTCCTATGTGTCCTACCGAAGAATAAGCTACTAATGCTTTAACATCCACCTGCCGCAGACATATTAATGCTCTCAATAATCCTCCTCACATAGAAATTCTTACTAAAATTATTATTACATTACTCGACTGAATAGAAAAACACAGGTTTATTTGTATAATTCCATACCCTCCTAATTTTAGTAAAATACCTGCCAAGATTATTGACCCTGCAAGAGGGGCTTCAACATGTGCTTTAGGTAACCATAAGTGAACTGTGTATATTGGTAATTTAACTAAAAAAGCTCCATAAATTACTAAACCTAAAATTCCTCTAGATACTCCTGAAACTGAGCCTAAAAGCCAAGAAACCGACCTAGAAACTTCCTCAGATCGTCAAAGTAATACTAGTAATAACGGTAATGAGGCCCCCACAGTATAAAGCATTATATATCTTCCAGCTTGTAATCGTTCTGGTTGATATCCTCAGCCAATAATTAAAATTAAAGTAGGAACTAGAGAAGCCTCAAAAAATACATAGAATATAATAACATTAGATATCGAAAAAGCTAAAATCAAGAAAATACATAAATATAAAATCGATATTGTATATTTGTAACCTTTTTCCCTAGGCGTCGATAGATAAGCAAAAAGACACAACAAACATGATAGAAAAACCAACAATCCTGAAATGCCAGATCTAGAAAATATTATATTCTGAGCTCTACCAAAATACTGTTGAAGAATTGATAAAGAAATAAGAGACGCAATTATTATTGATAAAGTTAAAGATATTCAACAACATAATATTGAGAATAATAACATAAAAAGAAGCCTAAGCAAAAAGAAGCGGAGCCACCGCCCCTAATTAAAGTTAGCAGCTTCAATTATAAACTTCTTTTTTGATAGAAAGGTTTTGAAAGCCTTTATAGGGTATATTTGTACCCCCTAGTGTAAACACTAGATGTTTATCATATGCCTTCTATTTTGTATTGTACTTTCAATGGCTCTTTTAATGGTTTATTTCTTAACCAACTTTTCGACTACCAATTCGAAGAGAAAATGACCCCCATTTGAATGTGGCTTTGACCCCTTAAGAAAAATACGGTCACCTTTTTCAACCCGATTTTTTCTTTTAGTAGTTCTGTTCCTTATCTATGATGTAGAAGTTGCACTTTTATTTCCAGTTCTTAGCATAGCAAACTTAACCACTTCCAGTGCCTTAGTAACTGGAGTTTTAGTTTTTTTACTTATTTTAATTATTGGAATATTCCATGAGTGAAATGAAGGTGCTTTAGACTGAGTGAGAAAATACAAAAGGTAAGCTAAATAAGCTATTGGGCTCATAACCCACCAATGGACACTATCCTCTTTTGACCCACTTTGTTCTGATGGAAACTTTACATAAACTAAGCTTGACATGGAAGTTTTGCATTACCAGCAAGAAACATTAAACCATACTGGAAACAGTAATTCAGCTTTGCATTCTTCGTGACCTACTAGGGTGCCAGCAGTCGCGGTCATACCCTGACGGAAGTAAAACATCTTAGGATGGCTTTTGCCTAAAATAAGAAATATAGGTGAAATTACTTTTCTTTTCATCCATCAGGCGATATTTTGCCTAAACTCAAACGGTAAACTGGGATTAGATACCCCATTATACAGAGCTAAAATTTTAACCTAAGCACTAAGACTTTATAGTTAAAACTTAAAGGACATGGCGGCGGTATTTATTCAGGGGAACTTACCAGATAAATGACAATCCACAAGGGACCACCCTAATCTTTAAAGCATGTATACCACCGTCAAGAACTCACTTTAGGTAAGTTCAATTAGTTTTCCACCTAAAGACAGGTCATGGTGCAGCTCATAGTTTAGTTCTAGGCGAGTTACAATATTTAATTTATATATTTTCTTCCTATGAAAAAGGTTGAAAAGTAGGACTTGAAAGTAAACCCTTCTTTAAAAGAAATATCTATTGAATTTTCTTTACCGTGCACAAATCGCCCGTCACTCTCCTTGGAAAAGGAGATAAGTCGTAACACAGTAAGGGTAATGGAAATTGCCCTTGTCCTAGTGGTGAAACTATCACCTTACCTTTTCGAGGTAAAATTGAAATCCTTCCTAGGATTGTTTTGGAAGCGAATCTCGCGCTAAGTTTCGGCCTTAGATCTGGAAATTTTCCCCAAAATTTTGGCAACCGATCTTTTTTCTGCTTTAGATTCTAATCAAATTGGAACTTTTTCTTTCCTTGTATGAATAACACCTATAATTGTAGCGGCTTTATTTTTTAATTCAGTTACTTGAGTAGAAAGTCCTAATAAAGTTCTTTCTCTTGTTATTTATTCTGTAAACAGAGAAACAAACCAAAAAAAAATCCTTCCGCTGAAACTTTATATTTTTAGATTAATATTCTTTCTTGTTAGTATAAATCTTATTGGGCTTGCTCCTTATGTTTATGGTACAACTAGAGCTTTATGAGTTGCTTCTTCTTTAGCTTTAGTTTCTTGAGGAATATTAATTCTTTCAGGTTGAATTAAATTTCCTAAAGAATCGGCAGCACATTTGGCTCCTGCAGGAGCCCCCGCGGGTTTAATACCTTTGTTAGTTTTAATTGAAACAATTAGAATTTTAATTCGACCTTTAACTTTAACTGTTCGATTAGTTGCTAATATTAGTGCAGGTCATATTGTAATATCATTAATTGCAAGGTGCCTAGTTAGATCTGGTTTCACTGTTCTTGTTCCCGTATTCTTTGTTCACATTGGTTATAGAATATTTGAGGTATTTGTATGTTTTATTCAAGCTTATATTTTTTCACTTTTAATTAAATTATACGCTGAAGAACATCCTTAGTTTAAGCGAAGCTTCAAATAGCATTTAACTGTTAATTAAAAGATCCTCTAAAGGCGTTTAAATATGCCTCAATTAAGTCCAGCAGCCGGAGCTTTAATTTACCTATTTATTTTATCTATATTTTTAGTAGTTCTAATTAGTAATGCGACATTAAAGAATACTAGAGTGAAACCTGTAAAAAGTAATTTACTAAAGAAAAAACTATCAATTTATAAAGGATGGCAGATAAATGCCTAGACTTTAAGCGTCTATCATGACTTAGGTCTCCTTTATTTCCTCGGTGTTTGGCACAGGAAAATTTGAGTTTCCAAGAGGGGGCGGCCCAGGAATTATAGAATTCCAGCCCGAAGATCCCAAAAGAATAAAACTCTAAAACGGAGGGAAAATCCTACTTCAAGTTTGCGACTTAATGTTTTATATAAACTATCCGCTTAATCTAATTTATAGACTTTTTACTTGGAAGGTAAATGTACACATTATACTAATTAAAAAAAATTTTATAGATCTAAATGAATCTACTAAATCATTTCCACGAAGACGAAGTAGTCTAACTAGTAAAGATAACCCTAGAGCACCTTCACAAGCAGCTAAAGTTAAAAGAACTAAAAACAGATGCCTTTCTGTAGAGTAAATTATTCTAAAAGAGTATAAAAAAACAAGTAACCTTAATATAATAGCTTCCAACCTAATAAGTAGATTCAAGGAATGAACCTGATATGCAGCAAAAGCTAGAACTCCTATTGTGAAAGAAAATAAAGCTGTATAGAAAAGCACCGGGCGACAATAAGAATTATTTTCGGCTTTGAAGGCCAAGGGTTTAAATTAACCTAGTCGCTCTTGAGGTCAAAGACCATTAAAAGATTTACAATCTATCGCCTAAATCAGCCATCAAAAAGGACAAGATTAATAATAAATTTTAGACTCCACAGGTCTACGGTTTAGTTAACCTATCCTATCGCCAACAAAAGCGGGAGAGCTATACTAGCATCTTCAATGCTATGCTTTATTTAAGCTATTTGTTGAATCAGCCGCTTTTTAGCATCTAAAGCTCGACAAGCTATTGTTTTATATAAACTAGACCAACTAAACCATAACTCAATCTTTTAAGCTTACCGCTTCTAAAACAATAGGTATAAATGAATGATTTGCTCCACAAATTTCAGAACATTGACCATAATACACCCCTGGTTTCTGGATAAACATTATTATTGAATTCAATCGTCCAGGAACTGCATCTATTTTAACACCTATTGCAGGTAATGTTCAAGCATGGAGTACATCTGCAGATGTTGTAACAACAGTAGTATTTATTTCATAAGGAACTGTTACTCGATTATCAACTTCTAATAACCGATAATCACCATAATTTAAATCATTAGTAGGAGTTATGTAGGAATCATAGGCTAAGTTTAGACTTGGTACCTCGTAACTTCAATATCATTGGTGACCAGTACTTTTCAAAATAATTCCAGAATCACTTTGCTCATCCAATAAATATAATAACCGTAAACTAGGAAGTGCTAATCATACTAAAAGCAAGGCGGGCACAACTGTTCAAATTGTTTCTAATTGTTGAGCTTCTAGGACAGTTCGGGAAGAAAACTTATTAAAAACTAATTTTACACCTAAAAGTGAAACAAACCCAAAAATTCCTAAAAGAAGAACTAAAGCATGATCATGAAACAAGAATATTTCTGCTTGAAGAGGTGACGCAGCATCTATTAAATTTAATTGTCCTCAGGTTCTCAATTAGAAAAGGGGCGGTACACAATTTTCATTATAAGAACTTTTTTCAAATCACAGGAGAACTTACTAAAACTCCGAAAGATACAAAGTATAAAAAAGTTAGTGGAACTGCTAAGGTTGAATAAGGTTCTTCAATAGGACAAGCCCCTAACCATGTAAGTAAAACAAATATAACAATAAATGCTCAATAAATTGCTTGGTACGGAGGTGTGAAAGACCTAGGGATAGCTCTCTTAGCTAAAGGTAAAAAGTATAATACTATAATTGATATTGCTAAAGCAACTACACCACCCAACTTAGAAGGAATCGACCGAAGAATTGCATACGCAAATAGGAAATATCACTCTGGTTGAATATGAACAGGTGTAACTATTGGATTTGCATTAGTAAAGTTTTCAGGATCACCAAGTAAAGTTGGGTAAAAAAACCCTAATAAAACAAGAACCACAAATAAAACAACAAATCCTACCATATCTTTTCAAGAAAAATAAGGATGAAATGGAATTTTTCTAACATGGTTTAGCTCACCTAAAGGACTTGTAGATCCTTTTTCATGTAAAAATAAAACATGTAATCCTGAAAGTCCACCAATTAAAAATGGCATAATAAAATGTAAGGAGAAGAAACGATTAAGAGTAGATTGTCCTACAGAGAATCCTCCCCAAACTCATTCAACGACTCAGGGCCCAATATAAGGAATTGCAGAGAGGAGATTAGTAATAACAGTGGCACCTCAAAAAGATATCTGCCCTCAAGGAAGAACATATCCTAGAAACGCTGTTGCCATTCTAACAAGAAGAATTGTTACTCCAACTATTCATGTTCGTGGTTGTGAAATATACCTTTGGTAATATAACCCTCGACCAACATGTAAATATATAAATACAAAAAAGAGAGAAGCCCCGTTTGCATGAAAATTTCGGAAAAGTCAACCTATAGGAACATCACGAACAATATGAATTACTGAAGAAAAAGTTGTTACTATATCTGCTGTATAATGTATAGAAAGAAATAAACCAGTTGCAATTTGGAACCCTAGTAATAATCCTAAAATTGAACCTCCATTTCATCATACTGAAATCCTTAAAGGACTTGGAAGCCCAGCTAAGGCCTCCGCAGGATTAGCTTGTCGAAGTGTGTGCAAATCGAAGTCTTAATGATAAGACAATAAGCATTAGAGCAGATAAAGAAAATGGTAAAAAAGACTTTCAACATAGTATTATTAGTAAATCATATCGGTATCGTGGATATGCACCACGAACAAACAAAAATAACGTAGACACTAGCAAAATTTCAAACGCTACTAAAATTGGATTTAAACCCCTAAAGAATCAAATTGTTGTAGCCATAGATATGAAAAGAATATTAGCATATTCCGCTAAAAAAATAAGAGCAAATAGCCCTCCTCCAAATTCAATATTAAAACCAGAAACTAATTCGGACTCACCTTCTGCAAAATCAAAAGGGGCACGATTAGTCTCTGCTACAGTTCTTGTAAACCATACCACTATTATTGGAAATAATAGTAAGAAAATTGGGAAACCATGAGAAGCTGCTTTATCTCAACTTGTCGATATAATGACAAAAGCCGAAAATAACAAAACTAAAAGTATTCTTACTTCGTAAGAAATTGTTTGTGCTGCAGCACGTAAAGCTCCTAAAAAAGCATATTTAGAGTTTGAAGCCCAGCCAGCCAATATTGTACCATAAACATTAAGTGCAGTAATGCAAAAAAATAAAAGTAAACCTCAACATACTATTTTAAAACAAAATCCTCTAGGATATAGATGTCAAAATGAAAGTGCTAAAATCGATGATAAAGCTGGAGCTAGTCAAAACAGAACTTGGTTACTCCCATAGGGTAAACACCTCTCTTTCACAAATAACTTCACAGCATCTGCTAAAGGTTGAACAATTCCTGAAAGACCTACTTTATTTGGACCTTTACGAATTTGAACATACCCTAAAATTTTTCGTTCTAATAAAGTAAAAAAGGCTACCCCTAATAATACACATAAACAAGTTCCCAAACTAGAAATTATATGAAGTAACAAATAAGATAATTGTAGTTAAAAGTACTATTCGAAGAATAGTTAATGATGAAGGTCATAAAAAAGAAGTTGTAAACCCACTTCCTATTATATGTATTTTATCTTTAATTAAAAACGAAGGTTCCAATCAACCATAATCCAGATTAACCATTTTCTTAGAAATAGGACTTAGAATTTTTCTTCTAAGTCTTACCAAAGGTGTTAAATAAAATAGAGATGATAATGGAAAGTTACTTAATACAGAGGCCCCTCCAACAACTCCTCATAATAACCCAAGCACTGTAATAAAATTAATTAAAGTTCTTAAAATAGAAAATGTAAAAACTCTTTCCAAGTTTTGGACTTCAGCTAAAGCAAATAACTTTCCTCCTACAATCCCTCCAAAAGAAAGAATTAAAACTGGAAAGGTAGTAAAAGCGGAAGAAGAAGCCGAAATAGTTGGAGACACAGTTTTTCTTCAAGAGACAGATTTCAATATTCGAGAGACGTATTTAGCTGTTATAATTGTAGCTGCCATTATTAAAAAAATACCAAATATATTTCTAGAAGTTATAAACATCTTTTCTAAAATTACATGTTTCGAATAAAAAGCTCTCAAGAAAGGAGCTCCAACAAGACATAAACTCCTAATATTAAACATAGTAGCCGTTAAAGGAATTCTCATTCCAACACCTCCTAGAAGCCGAATATCTTGGGTACCAAATGTTACTATTAAGATGTGTCCAGCCCCTAAAAATAATAAAGCTTTAAAAAGTGCATGAGTATACAAATGGAAAAGAGCCAAATTTGGTAATCCTAGTCTTAATCTAAATACTATTACACCTAACTGTCTTAAAGTTGACAAGGCAATAATCTTTTTGATGTCATTCTCAAAAGTTGCAGCCCAACCTCCTAATAAAGAAGTAACAGCCCTACAAATTAATAAAACACTTATAACCCCTTCTCTTAAAGGAATATTATGTGAAAGACGAATAATTAAGAAAATCCCAGCTGTTACAAGCGTAGAAGAATGGACTAATGCTCTTACTGGAGTAGGAGCAGCCATTGCAGCTGGTAACCAGGATCTAAAAGGAAATTGAGCTCTTTTTGTTAAGGCTGCAATAGATAAGACCGTTACTATCCTAATTATCTTTTCCGATATAGACACAAAAGTAAATTGTCCAACTAAGGCAAATAAAATCACGGCTATCACAATGATTGCATCTCCAATACGATTCACTATTAATGTTACAAACCCAGCATTTAAAGACTCATATCTTTGATAATAAACAATTAAGGCAAATGAAGTAATTCCTAATCCATCCCAACCAAGAAACAACATAAAAACAGATCCAGAAAAGACTAATGTATTTATAGAAATTACAAAGGATAATAGAATTCAAATAAATCGAGTCTTAAAAGGATCTTCTCTTATATATTGATGAGCAAATATAAAAACTCTTCCAGAGATAAGAGTTACCACGATACCAAAGCTAAGCCTAATTTTATCTAAAATAAGTATAACTGAGAACCTAGTCCTCGAAATAGAAAAAAGTTCTAATTCTAAAATTATATTACTTTCTATCCTAATAAGAATGTAAGATAAGAGAGAAACGAAGCAAGTTCTATACAATAAAACCGAAAACTTTAATGTTTTAAGTCCCAACAACTACAGCACCTACTCCTGTACTTCGAACTACTACTAGTAATATAAATAGTAAAAGCACAACCAATGAAAGAAATAAACCAACATTTACTTCCTGAATTAATCCAGCTCCAGAAACTCAAGTTCTTCTCCCTAAAAAATATCTAGGAGCAACTTCAGGCATTCATTCAGCAACAATTAAAGATATAGACAACCCTGAAATAACTTGAACACTTCTAAGTTTAAATGGATAATTTCTACTTACTAAACACACATAAATAAATATAACTAACAGACCACCAATATATACCAAAAACAAAACATAAGAAAACCAAACCCTTGAAGTTAGACTTATTAGAGCGACTAAATAAAACCTAATTACCACTAACACACCTCCCTGTCTTGCAGGATTTTTATATATTGGAAATGTTAAAAGCAAAAAAGAACAAACCACTATAAGTAAAAACAACTTCAAAAATGACTTTGGTCATCCTTTAACTTCCAAAGTTAATGTTCTCAGGAACCGTTTTTGAAGGGTACTAGGGCAAGCCCTCTGTCTAGATGCAAACTAGATCTTCTATAATAAAGTATAGTGCCAAAAATTAACTAATGCTGAGCATTATAAATTGATCCTAAGTCAATGGCATTTATCTGCCAAGTTAATCATATATAATGTGTATTTCGGTCCTTTCGTACTAAAAATACAATTTAAAAGATAGAATCTGACCTGGCTTACGCCGGTCTGAACTCAGATCATGTAGGAAAAATAGTTCGAACAGAACCACAGATATAGACGGCTAGTCTATTAAGTTCCTAGTCCAACATCGAGGTCACAAACTCAAAAAGAATTATGCTGTTATCCCTCAGGTAGTTTATTCTCACTTGAAAAAACCGTCTAGTTAAATCGAATCAGGGAAGTTATTTGTTCCCTTGTCGCCCCAACAAAAATTTCATCACCAGATGGCGAATCTAATTAAAACTCTAAGGGTCTTCTCGTCTTTTTTCTTCTCGAAGGAATTTTCACCTTCTTAGCAAGTTTGATAGAATAAAATAGAGACAGCTTTACCACGTTAATCCTTTCATACAAGACTTCATTTAAAAGCCAACTGATTACGCTACCTTCGCACAGTCAGGGTACTGCGGCCATTCATTTATAACATTGGGCAGGCTTGACCTTAGATATAACCTAAGGCTATGTTTTTGTTAAACAGTCGAGGTAATTATTTGCCGAGTTCCTTTATTTTAATTAATTTTACTACTAATCTAAACATTATCAAAGAAGGGCAAAAGTTTCTCTTCTTAACCAAGTATAATTAAATTTCATTCAAATTTATCTTCTTTTTAAAGTACCTTAGGAATACTACTCCAAAAGAACATCTAAACCTTGAGAAATTTTTCTATACGGAATCTCAACACTCCGTATTTGTATATAGTACTAATACTTTTCCCTGGTTTCCAGATATCATAAGAATTGAAGGTTTTTCGCCCCTAAATAAAACTTTTATTCTGGTATTGCTACACCAGTTCAGAAACTAATATTAAGTTCTAATTAGATCTTCTTATTTCGGGATTTCAAAATTTCTGAAATTTTTAGTTTAACCCTTATGCAAAAGGTAACAAAAAGTACTTAAAATTTTAGCTTCATATCTGTATAGATAAAAAATTTGGTAAAATTACTCTGATTCTTAAGAACACTCACAAGAGACCTTCTCAATGTAACTGAGACGTTCATAGAACTTTATCCTTATAACGAAGAAACCGATGTTTCTGTGTTTCTATGGAAATCTGGTGGTAAAGATGTATCTCATTCTCGGGATAAAGAAGGAGCTACTCTAAATAATGCTCTTCGGTGAGTTACAAAAGCTTCTCATAAGAGAAACACAAACATAATTACCGCAATAACAGAAAAAAGAGATCCAAAAGAAGAAATTTGATTTCATTTGTAATATGCATCTGGATAATCAGAATATCGTCGAGGCATTCCAGCTAATCCTAGAAAATGTTGAGGGAAGAAGGTTAGATTAACGGCGAAGAACATAACTAAAAAATGAACCTTTGCTCAACGTTCATGTAATACTAACCCAGTTATCACAGGGAATCAATAAACAAATCCACCAAAAATTGCAAATACTGCCCCTATTGATAAAACATAATGGAAATGGGCAACAACATAATAAGTATCATGAAGTATAATATCTAAAGATGAGTTAGAAAGCACAATACCAGTAAGTCCACCTAATGTAAATAAGAAAATGAACCCTAATACTCAATACATAGAAGCATCTAAAGGTCCACGACTTCCATATAAGGTTATTAACCAACTAAACACTTTAATCCCTGTAGGAACAGCAATTACTATTGTGGCTGCTGTGAAATAGGCTCGAGTATCAACATCTATCCCAACCGTAAACATATGATGAGCTCATACAATAAATCCTAATACTCCAATTGAAATCATTGCATAAATTATTCCTAGTGTTCCAAAAGCAGCTTTTGAAGAGAAATTACTTAAAATATGAGAAATTATACCAAATCCTGGAAGAATTAAAATATATACTTCTGGATGACCAAAAAACCAAAATAAATGTTGATATAAAATAGGATCACCTCCTCCCGCAGGGTCAAAAAATCTAGTATTAAAATTACGATCTGTCAATAACATTGTAATAGCTCCAGCCAATACTGGAAGAGAAAGTAAAAGAAGAAAAGCTGTTACAAGTACAGATCATACAAATAAACTTAGCCGTTCCATATTTATACCAGGAGACCGTATATTAAAAATAGTAGTAATAAAATTAATTGCCCCTAAAATAGAAGACATTCCAGCAAGATGTAAGGAAAAAATAACCAAATCTACTGATGATCCTCCGTGAGCAATTGGTCCACTAAGAGGAGGGTACACTGTTCAACCAGTTCCTGCTCCACCTTCTATTAATCTTGAAGATAATAGTAAAATGAAAGAAGGTGGTAATAATCAAAACCTTATATTATTTATTCGAGGAAATCTTATATCAGGAGCTCCAATAAGAAGGGGATCCATTCAATTTCCGAAACCACCAATTATTAAAGGTATAACTATAAAAAAAATTATTACAAACGCATGGGCAGTAACAATTACATTATAAAAATGATCATCACCTAAAAATGCTCCTGCTGTTCCTAACTCGAATCGAATTAAAAGACTCAAACCAGTACCAACAAGACCACATCACATTCCAAATACTATATATAAAGTACCAATATCTTTATGATTTGTCGAAAATAATCACCGCAAGAGGATATAATCCATGAAAAGATTAAAAATCTATCACCTTTCTTCGGTCATCAAAAA